AAATAGTCTTCTTCAAAATCTACATACTATGGCTAGGAATGTGGTACTAAGGAATTCCCGGCATCTCGTAGAAAAAGAGTATAAACAAACAAAAGGCTTTTTAGAATTTCATTTTTTATCATAGATAATCATAATTACTAAAAATAATTTGGTTCTGTTTACAAATTTGATGTCGATAAATCCGCGAGTCTAGAAATTCATTTCGGACAATTGAACCTTCTCGAACTGTTTCTTTTTAAGAACCAAAAAGATTTGTGCCAAAATAACAGATGCGAAGAAGAACAAAAGGCCTTGTACACGTAATGGATCTTGAAGTACTATTTCTGCATCTCCCTGACCAAATCCGCCCACATTAGGATTACTTGTCAACGGTTGATCCAATTTGATAGATTCGCCTTCTGAAATAAGAAGTTCTGGCCCCCGAGGGATAATATCAACCACTTGACGTCCATCCGATGTATCCGCTATGGTTATTTCGTATCCCCCCTTTTCTTTTCGTAGGATTTTGCTTACTATACCTGATGCTGTAGCATTATAAACTGTATTGTTACTCTTGCTCCCGTCAGGATAAATCTGGCCCCTTCCCCTGTTTCCGCCTACGTAAATAGGATATTTTAAGAAGTGAATGTCTTTCTTAGTAGCGGGGTCGGGGGAAAGAATAGGAAAGGTTATTTCACTATATTTCTGACCAGGAACAGGGCCTATGACAAGAATATTTTTTTGATTGGGGCGATAGCTCTGAAAAGACAGATTGCCCATCTTTTCTTTTATCTCGGGGGAAATACGATCGGGAGGGGCTAATTCAAAACCCTCTGGTAAAATAAGAACAGCCCCCACATTCAAAGCGCCTTTTTTACCATTAGCAAGAACTTGTTTCAGTTGCATATCATAAGGAATTCGAACAACTGCTTCAAATACAGTATCGGGAAGTACCGCTTGCGGAACCTCAATATCGACCGGTTTATTAGCTAAATGGCAATTGGCGCATACAATACGTCCAGTCGCTTCTCGTGGATTTTCATAACCCTGCTGTGCAAAAATGGGATATGCATTTGAAATGGATGTACGAGTTATGATATATATCATGAGCGATACGGAAATAGATCGAGTAATCTGTTCCTTTATCCAAGAAAAAGTATTTCTAGTTTGCATGGTCCAAGCATTGATCCCAAAAATTTCTACAATAAATTGGGGTAGGTCACTAATGGAGTTTCCTATCCACGATTCTGTTATTTACTGGAATAATTTGACTGGATTAATAGAAATTAATTTCTATTTTTATAGGAATATAGGAGGAATCCGCGGGATGGCTAGAAATAGAAAGCGATTTTCAACGCTTTGCTTATATACAACTACAAAGTAAGAAACATTATAATTGGATTAGGTAGATAATTTTTCAGTCATTCATTGAATGATAAATCACTACAAGTGACGGAGATACGCGATTTAAATAACGGAAAATCCAATATTTGAAAATTGTATCTACAATGACTGGAAAAGTGGAAACAAGGCCAGATATAATTTGATCATTCTGAACAAATCCAAAATCCTTGTAGACAAAGCCAATCAGCAGTTCCCAACCATGCGGCGAATGAAATCCGATACACAAATCAGTTAATAAAAGAAGAGAAAAAGCTTTTATTGTGTCACTTAAGTTATATAGGAATTCCTGAGCCCAAGAGTTAAGAATAAAAAGTTCTTTATTACCCAAAATAGAATAACCACTTAGAATAATGAAACAGATTATATTTGTCGAGAAGTGCAAAATCGTATGAATACGACCCTCGTTGTGTATCTTGATTAATTGGATTGTTTCTTTGTGAATTCCTATACCAAGGTTTTGTAGATGTGTCTCCGAGTATTCCTTGATCATTTCCTCTAACAAGAGAAGTTCCTCTAATTCTATAAATTTTTCTAGAATACTCTTTTCTTCAATATCATTCAAAAAAGTTTCGGATTGCCTAGTATTACACCAATTAGTAACCCAAGATTCCAGACTTTTTTGAAATGAGAGAGAAATCCACCAGGGCAAAAATACTATAGATGCAAGATATAAAAGAGGAGTGAATGCTTTCTTTTTTGCCATTTTTCACTGTGAATTGTTAATGAACCCATCTCATCCGTCGACTCTATGTAATCTAATATTTCTCTCACGCATCAGTTCTATTAAAAGTTTCAATTCCAACAAGTAAAAAGGGGGAATTTCCTTATTTAGAAATGGTTGATTATGAGATATTTCAATTTTTTCTTATTTTTTTTTATTGAATTGAGCTGTGTATATTTCGATACATATAAAAGATCCCCAAAAGAGTTTTTTTATACTTGTTCCATATATGTCTGCTTTGACTCGAATGAATGTTCTGAAGAAACCTCGATTAAGTTATGTTATATATGTTATAGAATTATTCTTGCGTTTTTGCCCTTCTGCTGAGAAAGCATTCATTTCTCGGCTCATTTCTTAAAATACTTCAATTGGTACACGCAAGAAATAGGCCAATTCAGCAGCTTTTTGTTCCATTTCCCGTGGAGTAAAATTCTCATCAGTACGAGTCAATGGAATGGCTCCCTGGCCTCTGATATCCATATAAAGGACACGCCGAGCATAAATACCCTCTTTAACTTCTATTCTGATGGACTGAATATCTTTTATAAAAAATCGGAGGAAGACCCGACGATTTTTTCCAGGAAATCCCCAACGAAAGATACACACTATTCCGTCTTTTCTATCAAATCGATCATAACCACTACCTACATTCCACGAAATTGTGCACCACAAATAGGAGCTAATAAAAAGACCCGCGATCCCGTAGAAAGACATCACAATTCCTTGTGGAAAAAAAACTATTTGCTGAGACGGAAATAAAGATATCAAATTTCTACCAAGATAACTCGAGGTTCCAACCAACAAGAATCCTAATGAACCTAAAAAAAGGATAACAGCCCAGCAGAAATTACTTGTTTTTCGAGCCCCCGTTATAGGTTCTATCCATATATGTTCTGATCGACAACTCATACTTTATCCAGTTACTTTTTTTTATTGAGAGAATACCCCAAATGAATTTGACTTTAGTCCGTTTGTTTCCGAAGTAACCCGCATCAACTAGTACTAGTTTGATGTGAACCTTTAGGAGTAATTCATTAAATTGGTTAGATCTAAACTAATAACATACCCTTCGTATGATCTCACTAAAGATAGCCACATGCATATAGATAGACCAACTTTACAGTTCAGCCATCCGCCGATTCGGGTCTATTTGAAAATCGCTAGAATATAGTATTTTCTGGAGACATAAGAGTTTTTCGGCGGAAGCCGCTTATACCAATTTGTCTAAATGGATATCTGTGTTATGATACAAGCGTAAATTTTGAAAAAAAAAAATAGATGAGAGTTTGTGCCATCGGCTCTAAACAATCTTGTTTTTTTGAACATGAAGAAATAAAGAAGCCATTGCGATTGCCGGAAATACTAGGCCTACTAAAGGGACCAAAACAGAGGGAAAGTTAAGAGTTGTCATAGAATGGGTACCTCGATTTACTATTTGTACCTGTTATTTTTATTTAGATTTTATATTTATAATATAAAGATATCTTATTATATATAAAGAATAAAGATATCTTATTATAATTTGATAATTCTAAATTGGAATTATATATACTTATATCTATACTTAATATCTATTCTATTAAGTATAGATATAAGTATATATCTAAGTGAGTATATAATGTAGTGAGTATATAATGTAGTTTTTCATTTCATCTTTCTACATGAAAGATTTGAAAGGATATGGATGCGATATTATTTTATTCATTTTTTGCTCTTGTCTTCGAATTTCATTTACTAAGCACTTAAAAATAAATTAGATTTTATTTATATTGAAGGGTTTGTTAGAATGCCATCCAGCAGGGATTCTTAGTAAAAATAAGATTATCGTAAGATATAGAAAGATAAAAAATTCTATATTTTCTATATTTTATAGATTAGATTTTAATTTAATTATATATGACGAGAAGAAGATATTTTTTATTTGCCTAATTTCACGAAAATAAGAATTTCATCTTTTATCTTGTTGATAGAGACTTCTTGATCAATAATCAGAAATATAGAAAAAAGAGGCAGATTTTCTATTTTCTGTGACTTTTGATTCTTTGATACAATTAGATCTTATGTCAACAAAGACAACCCTATTCGTCTAATTTTGATTCAAAGGAAAGAAAGTGTGGAGTTGAAATAACTCACTCAGAACGCTTTTTAAAGGATTACGTGGTACGATTAGATCGAATAAGCCCTTCTGAAATAAATACTCAGACGCTTGTGAACCGTCGGGTACTGTTTTATTCAATGTTTGTTCAATTACTCTTTTACCCGCAAAGGCAATGTAGGCATTGGGTTCGGCAATAATGATATCCCCCAACATACCAAAACTAGCTGTCACCCCACCGGTAGTAGGAGATGTAAGGATTGGTACATAGAATAACTTTTTATTTGATTGATAATCATATAAAGCAGAAGATATTTTAGCCATTTGCATCAAGCTCAAACTTCCTTCTTGCATGCGTGCCCCTCCAGAAGCACACACTATAATAAGAGGTAGAAATTCTTTAGTAGCGTATTCAATCAAACGGGTAATTTTCTCCCCCACTACGGATCCCATACTACCCCCCATAAACTGAAAATCCATAACCGCAATTGATACGGTAATACCGTTTAGTTGCCCTATGCCTGTTTGAACAGCCTCGGTTAATCCTGTTTTTCTTTGATAAGAATCGATACGCTTTTTATAAGGCTCCTCCTCCGAATGAAATTGAATGGGATCCAGAGAGACCATGTCTTCATCCATAGGCTCCCAAGTACCCGGATCGATCGAAAGTTCAATTCTATCTGAACTACTCATTTTCAAATGATATCCACATTGTTCACAAAGATTCATTTTTGATTGAAAACTTTTCTTATAATTTAATCCATAACAACTTTCGCATTGAATCCACAAATGCCTGTATTT